TACTCTAGGGATAACAGGCTGATCTCCCCCAAGAGTTCACATCGACGGGGAGGTTTGGCACCTCGATGTCGGCTCGTCGCATCCTGGGGCGGTAGTACGTCCCAAGGGTTGGGCTGTTCGCCCATAAAAGCGGCACGCGAGCTGGGTTCAGAACGTCGTGAGACAGTTCGGTCCATATCCGGTGTAGGCGTTAGAATACTGACAGGATCTTTCTCTAGTACGAGAGGACCGAGAAGGACGTACCTCTGGTGTACCAGTTATTGTGCCAACAGTAAACGCTGGGTAGCTATGTACGGAACGGATAACCACTGAAAGCATCTAAGTGGGAAACCAACCTGAAGATGAGTGTTCTTTTTGTAATATAAACAAGTAAGATCACGGCAAGACTAGCCGTTGATAGACATCAAGTGTAAGTAAAGCAATTTATTCAGCTGAGATGTACTAACAGATCGAGGACTTGAATATCCTTAAAATGACTTTCTATAATTATTATAGAACATTTTCCAATAATTATAAAACATTCTATAATAATTATAGAACTTTTAGATTTTTAAAAGGGAGAATTTTAATTTTGGTGTTTATAGCATAATGGAACCACACTGATCCATCTCGAACTCAGACGTTAAACGTTATAGCGGTGATTATACTGAAAGGGAAGCTTCTCGGAAAATTAGCTCAATGCCAAGATTTAAAAAATCTTGATAAAAACAGAGTAACTTACTCTGTTTTTATATAAATTTTGAGAAATTTTACCCATAACGTTAGGACATTTTTAGTAGAAAAGGAAGTTAAGTTTTTAAGCATTTATTTTTTAGAATAAAAAATATGGAGATATAAGATGTCCACGAGAAAAAAAATAAAAAAAGGAGTTGGAAAATTTCTAGTTTCTTTTCAAATTGCTTTATGTTCATTAGGAATGAAAGGCTTTACAGGAAAAAGTAGTGCAAGTGATGAATTCCGAAAAAATTCAGGGTATTTTAATTTACCAACATCATCAATTTCTACTTCTACTACTTTATTAAATTTAATAAAGAATTCATATTCAAATAATTATGTAAAAATTAATGACAATCAAATTACTTCAAAAATTAAAAATAGTACCCATGAAGCATTTGAAGTCGAAATTACGGTTTCTGACCAGTTAAAAGTAAAAGAAAATTCACAAATCATAATTTTTCCAAAAAGTAAAAATCGTCAGTTAGTAATTGTTCCGCGGCAATTAATAAATAAAAATTTTTTAAATGGAAAAAGAATAATCTCCGAAGAACAGTTTAAAAATCTTTTTTCAGAATTTATTCAAAGTGAAAGAATTCCAAAAAAAATAGAATTTCGGCAATATCCGCTTATTCGTTCTTATGGAAAAGAAAAACTAATTTTAAAAAATAGTAATGCAGTTGTTTTAGAAAGTAAAAATGATCCGGTTATTTTTATTCCAACTCGTATTGTACCAATTTTTAAAACAAGTAATTTAAATAAAGATTTTAAAACAGAAAAACTAATAGAAGATTTCGAAATTTCAAATTCTCTAAAGCAAGATTTAGAAAAATTAAAAATTAGAAATGAAAATGTGAAAAATTTTTTAATTAAACATCAGATTCGTCCAAATGAATTATATTCAAAACGAAAATTGAATGGAAAGATTCGATTGATTGCTGGTTTAAAAATGAGCGACTTTCAGACAACAGAAACTCAAGAAACTCAAAAAGATAAAAAATTTCAACCAGGCAAAATAAGTGGTGTATTTTTTGGTGAAGGTGGTATAAGAAAAGGTGACAAAGATGGAAAAGAAATTACACGTTTTGTCTTTAAATCCAATGATTTATATGAACAATATGAATATCTTTATCGTGTTGTATTCAAATCTCGATTAGTTTATGCAAAATTTCAAGCAATGGTTAAGGAATATTGTGCGTTAACTGAATCTCAAAGAATCGAATTATTAAAGAATAGTCTTGCAGAATTAAATTCAATGAGATCCTATAAAACTATTTTAGAAAAAAGATCGCAACTTCGTGATGCTGGTATGTTTTTTAGTTTATTGGATGATACACCGGGATTTGTAGATTTACAAAGCTGGATGTGTTTCGACGCCTTTGCATTATGGAAGTGGAAGAATGAAGTGCAATTTAATTTGAAGTGGAGACATGTACCAAAAAAAGATCATATGAAAATGGACCTTACACCTGGATTGCTTGATTTACCGGACTATTCAGACTACTATTATAAATGGGATTTTATAACAAAAATAGCAGGTATGCCGGCAGCAAATTACTCGGAATTAGGAATTCCTTCTATTACATACCGCGTTTACAATTTAGAAGAGCATACTCAACAGATGATTCACGCTTTGTTAAGTGATAAATCTCGCAAATCCGACAAATTACTTCTTTCATTAAAAGATGGTATAAGAGAAGAAATTTTCAATAATTTAATCGGAAAAGGTCCAGAATTGTGGGTAAAATCACATTTACAAAAACGAGCATTATGGATTATATATAGTACTTTAGAGTACATGGGCTTTCCAAAAGAATTTGGAAAACACTCAATTCATTTATTAGAATTTAGACCTATGATACGGGTACATAGTCGAAATTCCCACCGCTATTTACGAAACGTCCATGAAAGACGTTTGCGCGGAGTTTGGAAAGGTTCATTAGTACGATTAAACCATTACCGTTCAATGTTTCTGAAGACTTCAGAAAAGGTTCGACGTCGTCGGGATAAACATAAAAAAATGATAAAAAGAAACGGTCAGTGGTTTCGTAATAATAAGTATACTCCATTTATTCCTAGACGTACACATCCAGCATATTTAAAACGAACAACTATGTTTCGTATGATTTGGCGTGTTGTAGTTTATCTTGCCAAAATTATTTGGTCTTATATTAAAGCGTGGGGTATAGAGATGCTTTATAAGTTTCTGGAATTTGTTGTGAAAATTGTTGACAAAATTGCTCCTGTAATTAAGAAATATGTAGACACTGCAAAGAAATATATAAACTCTGCAAAAAAATTTACAAAAAAAATAGTAGTTTCAGTTCGTTCAAAAGTCCGTACAACTTTTGGATATCGAAAAAGACTTGAAGATATGACAAAAGCAGAGTTGGATCAAATGAGCCCGGAAGAATTAGAGCAAGTAATTCGAGAACAAACACCCCGAATTATACGTGCGAATAAAAAGAAAATAGAAGCATTGGAGAAACTGATACTACAAATATTTAAAGAAGAGCTCTTCAATATGAGAGTCCGCAGACTACGCAGAAAGCGATACCGTATGGAAAAAGATGTTTTTGCCATAAAAACTGTAATACTGAACCAAATAAAATTGGCAAGACAAAAAAAGCGCGAAAATGCTCTTTTTGCATTAGAAGTTTTTAAAGAAGCACGGGGTCTAAATGATAAGCAGATGCGAGAATTACTGGTGCGATATCTAATAAATAATAATAAGATTCAGCATAATATACGCAAATACACAAGAGAAAAAACACGGAAAAAAAAAACAGAAGAACGAACAAAAAGATGGTATCAAGAAGGTATTCGTAATCGAGTTTCCTATGAAAGTTTTTTAAAACAACATCTGTTAAATTCAGCACAACAGCATTTAATGCATTATCAAGAAACATATCCAACCTTAGAAGAAAATGAACTTGAATACATTTATGCGGCATATCAGTATCGAAAAATGGAAGAAGAATGCACAGCAAAAAATAAAAAAACATATTTTTACTAATATTTTACGTTCATTAAATATTTAAATTGAACTTTTAAAAACTATCTTTTTTTCTTTTAGAAAAAAAGATAGTTTTTAAAAGTTCAATTTAAATATTTAATTGAGAAAAAAACACCTGGAGGCATTTGAAGTGTAAAAAAATAATCAAGTGATGTGGTAGAAATATAAAAAACTTTTGTATGAATACGAATTTCAAACTGTTCACGTGAATCTTTATTTACATGTGGTGATCTTAAAACACAATAAACTTTTCGTTTTGTTGGCATGGGAATTGGACCTTTTAATGTTGAATGCGTGTTTTTTGCAGCGCGAATAATTTTTTCACAACATTCTTTTAGCATTTTCGAGTCAAAAGCATGCATTCGAATACGCATTTTAGAAATCTTTTTATTTACCATTTTTAGTTTTGAATCGCGGGTAAATTTAATAAAAATTATACAATAATTTTAGAAACAACACCAGCACCAATTGTTCTACCACCTTCTCGAATTGCAAATCTCATTCCTGATTCAATTGCAATTGGGGCTATTAATTCTGCTGTCATTTTAATTCTGTCACCAGGCATTACCATTTCTACTGTAGTTCCATCATCTGCTGTAAACTTTGTAATCTTTCCTGTTACATCTGTTGTTCGGACATAAAATTGAGGTCTATAACCAGCAAAAAATGGAGTATGACGACCACCTTCTTCTTTTGTTAAAACATATACTTCCGATTCAAAACTTGTATGTGGTTTAATAGTATTTGGTTTTGCTAATACCATACCGCGTTCAATATCATTTTTTTGAATTCCACGTAATAAAATTCCAACATTATCTCCTGCCATCCCTTCATCCAATGTTTTTTGGAACATCTCAATTCCCGTTACAGTTGTCTCACGTGTATCTAATAGTCCAACTATTTGTATAGTTTCACCTACTTTTATAATACCGCGTTCAATTCTACCTGTTGCAACTGTTCCACGTCCTGTAATAGAGAAAACATCTTCAACTCCCATTAAGAAAGTTTTTTCAATATCTCTCTGCGGCGAAGGAATATAACGATCAACTGCGTCCATTAATTCAAAAATCTTATCAACCCATTTATCTTCGCCTTTTTTTAGATCCGGTTTTTTACTAATTGCTTCTAATGCTTGTAAAGCAGAACCCGGAATACAAGGAATTTCATCACCAGGAAACTCATACTTTGAAAGTAATTCACGTACTTCTAATTCAACTAACACTAATAATTCTTCATCATCTACTTGATCTTCTTTATTTAAAAAAACAACAATATGTGGTACACCAACTTGTTTTGCCAATAATATATGCTCTCTTGTTTGTGGCATAGGTCCATCGGCTGCAGATACAACTAAAATTGCCCCATCCATTTGTGCAGCACCTGTAATCATATTTTTAACATAATCAGCGTGACCTGGACAATCTACATGTGCATAGTGTCGATTCTCAGTTTCGTATTCTACATGTGCTGTATTTATAGTAATACCACGTGCTTTTTCTTCTGGTGCAGCATCAATTTCATCATATTTTTTGGCTGTAACATTTTTAGAAACTAATGCTAAAGTTGCAGTAATTGCAGCAGTCAAAGTTGTTTTACCATGATCAACATGACCAATTGTACCAATATTTACATGTGGTTTAGTACGTTCAAATTTCTCCCTAGCCATAAAAATTTTTCCTCTATTAAAATAAATTAATGCTTTTGGCGTTTTTATTTTTATTATAAAAATTCGAAA